AGCTCTGAAAAGACAGATTGCCTATCTTTTCTTTTATCTCGGGGGAAATCCGATCAGCAGGAGCTAATTCAAAACCCTCTGGTAAAATAAGAACAGCCCCTACATTCAAAGCACCCTTTTTACCATTAGCGAGAACTTGTTTTAGTTGCATATCATAAGGGATTCGAACAACTGCTTCAAATACAGTATCTGGAAGTACCGTTTGTGGAACTTCAATATCCACGGGCTTATTAGCTAAATGGCAATTGGCACATACAATACGACCAGTCGCTTCTCGCGGATTTTCATAACCCTGCTGTGCAAAAATGGGATATGCGCTTGAAATGGATGGCCGAGTTATGATATATATCATGAGCGATACGGAAATGGATCGAGTAATTTGTTCCTTTATCCAAGAAAAAGTCTTTCTAGTTTGCATGGTCCAACCATTGAGCCCAAAAATGTCTACAATAAATTTGGTAGGTCGCTAACCTAGTTCCCTATCCGCAATTCTGCTATTTACTGGAATAATTTTACTGGAATAAATAATATTAATATATTAATATATAGAATAAATCTTTGGGATGGGTAGAAAAATAAAGAGTAAGTATGATTTTACATGCTTTGCTTCTGTACAACTACAAAGTAAGAAACGTTAGAATTGAATTGGATTAATATAAGTAGATCCTTTTTTAATCATTCATTGAATGATAAATCACTACAAGTGACGGAGAAACACGATTTAAATAACGAAAAATCCAAAATTTAAATAGAGTATCTAGAATGACTGGAAAAGTAGAAACAAGACCAGATATAATTTGATCATTATGAGCAAATCCAAAATCTTTGTAGACAAAGCCAATCATTAGTTCCCAACCATGGGGCGAATGGAATCCGATACATAAATCTGTTAATAAAAGAATCGAAAAAGCCTTTATTGTGTCACTTAAGTTATATAGGAATTCCTGAGCCCAAGAGTTAAGAATAACAAGTTCTTTATTACCCAAAATTGAATAACCACTTAGAATAACGAAACAGATTATATTTGTCAAGAAGTGCAAAATCGTATGGATATGATCCTCATTGTGTATCTTGATTAATTGGAGCGTTTCTTTGTGGATTCCTATACGAAGGTTTTGTAGATGTGTCTCCGAGTATTCCTTGATCATTTCCTCCAAAAGAAAGATTTCCTCCAATTCTATGAATTTTTCGAGAATATTTTTTTCTTGAATATCATTCAAAAAAATTTCAGATTGCCTAGTATTCCACCAATAAGTAACCCAAGATTCCAGACTTTTATTAAATGAGAGAGAAATCCACCAGGGCAAAAATACTATAGATGCAAGATATAAAAGAGGGTTGAATGCTTTCTTTTTTGACATTTTTTCATTTCGTCTATGAATTTTTAATGAACCGACCTCATTAGTTGACTCTACGCCATCCAATATTTCTCTCATGCATGAGTTCTATTACAAAGTATCGAACTTATGAATCTATTCACTGTTTTGTTTTGTGGTTGTTACCTTACGTATACGTCTTCTTTGACTAGAATGAGCGTTATGAAGAAACTTCAGTTAAGTTATGGTATAGAAAAGTTATGGTATAGAAAAGGGGGATTCTTTAGTTTTTCCTTACTGCTGAGAAAGCATTCACTCTCTCAGCTCATTTCTCAAAATACTTCAATCGGTACACGCAAGAAATAGGCCAATTCGGCAGCTTTTTGTTCGATTTCCCGTGGAGTAACATTCTCATCAGTACGAGTCAAGGGAATGGCCCCCTGGCTTCTGATATCCATATAAAGGACACGGCGAGCATAAATACCCTCTTTAACTTCTATTCTGACGGACTGAATATCCTTTATAAGGAATCGGAGGAAGATGCGACGATTTTTTCCAGGGAATCCCCAACGAAAAATACACACCATTCCTTCTTTTCTATCGAATCGATCATAACCACCCCCTACATTCCACGAAATTGTGCACCACAAATAGGAGCTAATAAAGAGACCCGCGATCCCATAGAAAGACATCACAATCCCTTGTGGAAAAAAAAGGATTTGCTGAGACGGAAATAAAGATATCAAGTTTCTCCCAAGATAACTGGAAGTTCCAACCAATAAGAATCCTAATGAACCTAAAAAAAGGATAATGGCCCAGCAGAAATTACTTGTTTTTCGCGACCCCGTTATAGGTTGTATCCATATATGTTCTGATCGACAACTCATACTTGATCTGGTTTCGTTTTATTGGAATTGAGAGAATACCCTAGACTTTACTCTTTTTGTTTCCGAAGTAACTCTCATCAACTAGTACTATTTTGATGTGAACCTTTAAGAGTAATTTATCAAATTGGTTAGATCTAAAATAAAAAAAAATACCCTTCGTATGATCCCATCAATATACATATAGATGTACCGATTTTACAGTTCAGCCATCCGGCGATCCTGAGATTTTTTCAAATAGATAGAATTACTTTACCCCCATATCATCTTTCTACAGGCCAAAGAGCCCCTTTTCGACGGAAGCGCCGCATGTTATACCTTCTTTTCTTACACTAAATAGGTATCTGCGTTATGATACAAGTCTTAGTTTTGAAAAAACAAAATGGATCAGAGTTGGGCCCATCAGATCTAAACAGTCTTATTTTTTTGAACATGAAGAAATAAAGAAGCCATTGCCATTGCCGGAAATACTAAGCCTACTAAAGGCACCAAAACAGAGGGAAAGTCGAAAGTTGTCATATAAAGGATACCTCAATTTACTATTTGTATCTGTTATTATTTAATTAATTAATATTATAAAGTTAGTATAAAGCTAAGTATATATCTAAGTGAGTATAGAAGGTACAAAAGCATATATCATATCTATAGTTTCTATATTCTATAATTATATATTATATATTTGGATTATATATACATACGTAAGACGTAGAACAAAAATTTTTTATTTTCCTAGAATTTAACGAAAATAAGAATTCACTATTTTTCTTGTTGATAGAGGCCTCTTAACTGAATTAGTAATCAAGAATATAGATAAAAAGGAGTTATCCACAACTTTTGATTTATTTTTACAATTTAGATCTTATGTCAACAAAGAAACCCCATTCATATTCGTTTTACTTGGATTCTGATAAACTAACTACTTGTTTGCTACAAATAAAAAAAGGAACTTAATGCTCTATTGAATTTTTATTCAAAGGAAAGAAAGCGTGGAGCTGAAATAACTCACTCAGAACGCTTTTTAAAGGATTACGTGGTACGATTAGATCGAATAAGCCCTTCTGGAATAAATATTCAGCCGCCTGTGAACCTTCAGGTACTGTTTTATTCAATGTTTGTTCAATTACTCTTTTACCCGCAAATGCAATATAGGCATTGGGTTCGGCAATAATGATATCTCCCAACATACCAAAACTCGCAGTTACCCCCCCTGTAGTAGGAGATGTAAGAATTGGTACATAGAATAACTTTTTATTTGATTGATAATCATATAAAGCAGAAGATATTTTAGCCATTTGCATTAAACTCAAACTTCCCTCTTGCATACGCGCCCCCCCGGAAGCACATACTATAATAAGAGGGAGAAATTTGTTAGTAGCGTACTCAATCAAACGGGTTATTTTCTCCCCAACCACGGATCCCATACTACCCCCCATAAACTGAAAATCCATAACCCCAAGTGCTATGGGAATACCGTTTAATTGGCCTATACCTGTTTGAACGGCTTCAGTTAATCCTGTCTTTCGTTGATAAGAATCGATACGATCTTTATAAGGCTCCTCTTCCGAATGAAATTCAATGGGATCCAAAGAAACCATGTCTTCATCCATAGCATCCCAAGTATCCGGATCGATCGAAAGTTCGATTCTATCGGAACTACTCATTTTCAAATGATATCCACATTGTTCACAAAGATTCATTTTTGATTTTAAAATTTTCTTATAATTTAATCCATAACAATTTTCACATTGAACCCACAAATGTCTGTATTTTTGAGTTACATCCAGATCATTGGAACTTTCTATTATAGTGCTACCATTCGTGCTGGTACTTATATCGGACCCCTTACTTTCACCACAAACGGAACGAGAAATGTAACTGTTACTGGAATTGTCACTACCACTTACAATGTAAGTATCAATAAAGATTTGAGACTCAAGATAAATGTCAATACAACTATTAATGTGATTATTCCAACTATATTGAGTATCATCCATGTAATGATCATCGTGAGGATCGTCATTGTTAGATCCATTATTTAGATAACTAAAATTCCAATAACTATAAAAATAACTTTCTAATTCACTCTGAAAAAAATGACCACTATCAATCTCGAAAATATGATTTTCAATATCAAAATATATGGAATAACTGTTCCCATTTCTATCCATAACTAAAAAAGTTTCATCAGAGATGAAATTCCGAATGTCCTTGACGCCGAATAAATAATCAACATTGCTGTAACTAGAATTGTCACGACTACCCCAACTATGACTATTTTTCTTCATATCATTTCTATTCGGATCTTCACTTTCACTGGTATTTTCAATAGGACCAAGACCGCCCGTTGATTTACTTAGACCACACCTGTGTTCGAACTCTTTCTTAAACAGTATTGAATCGAACCACCATCTTTCCATAGAGTTTTCTTGCCCCCTATTTGCTTTGCATGAAAATACAATAGATGAATAGTCATTCGATGAAAAATTATGAAAAATTCTTTATTTATTTGAATATCTTTTTCCTGTCCGAATAAACATAAAAATCCAATCAATAGGATTATTAACTAATCTAATAAGGAGTGTGAGTATTGAAAAAAGTATTCTTTGTGGGAATCCAGATTAGCACTTCACTATATAGGAAAATTTTTTTTGTAAAATCTCGTCTAATAACTAACTAATTAAAAAAGTAATAAGTTTATATTCCAACACGTAACAAAAAGGACAATATACAGGATGGGTAGAAAGAGTTGTGATACTTGGCTCGATCCATAGAAATTCATAATCTAAAAGAATATACCAAT